TTCTAAAGCCTGTTGAATAATTTTTATTGATTCTGTCATTTCACTGATTCGTACTAAATAACGAGCTAATGAATCCCCTTCCTTTTGCCATTGAACTCCCCAATCAAATTCATCGTAAGACTCATAATGATCAACCTTCCGAAGATCCCATTGTATTCCGGAAGCTCGTAGCATTGGTCCCGATAAACCCCAATTTATTGCCTCTTCTCCGCCAATAATTCCTACTCCCTCAACTCGCTCTAAAAAAATAGTATTCCGTGTAATAAGCCTTTGATATTCAGTAACTCTTGTTAAAAAATAATCACAAAAATCCAAACATTTATCTATCCAGCCATGAGGTAAATCAGCAGCGACTCCTCCAATACGAAAAAAATTATGCATCATTCGCATACYGGTAGCAGCTTCGAATAGGTCATATATCAATTCTCTTTCTCGAAAAATATAGAAGAAGGGGGTCTGTGCGCCAATATCTGCCATAAAAGGGCCAAGCCATAACAAATGCGAAGCTATACGACTTAACTCTAACATAATGACTCTGATATAGCTGGCCCTTTTAGGCACTTGAATATTGCCTAACTGCTCTGGGGCATTTACAGTTATTGCTTCAGTGAACATAGTAGCTAAATAATCCCAACGTGTTACATAAGGTAAATATTGTATAATTGTTCGGTTTTCCGCAATTTTTTCCATCCCTCTATGTAAATAACCCAATATTGGTTCACAGTCAATAACATCTTCACCATCTAGAGTAACAATGAGTCGAAGAACGCCGTGCATTGATGGGTGCTGAGGACCCATATTGACTATCATAAGGTCATTTCGTGTAGCTGGTGCAGTCATAGGTTTTTTCCCGATTCATTCTTCCATGAATTGCTGAAAGCTAAAAGAGGTTCATCAAAATTTAAGCGAAAATTCAAAACGACTCTTCAAATTAATGATTTTTTGTTTCTCGAATCTCCAACCGGCCGATTAATTCTTTATAACGTACTCTATTTTTTTTTGACAAATAGGCGAGCAGCCGTTGACGTTTTCCTAGAATTTTACGCAGACCTCTCTGAGATAAATAGTCTTTTTTGTGCAATTCCAAATGTGAAGTAAGTCTCCGTATCCTATTGGTGAAACTCACTACTTGAAATTCAACAGACCCCTTGTTGTCTTCGTTTTTCTCTTTCAAAATAATTGCACTGAATGGATTTTTTATCATAAAAAGCTCCTTCTACCCTTTAATTTTTTTACATATATATATAAATATATTTTATCTATCAGTAATAATAATATTAGTCATTTTAATTTTAATGTAGTAATTAATATACACAAGAATTTGAATTTATTTATGGACTTCCAATTTCGTTAATCAAATTTGAGTTGGACAGGGGTAAAAAAGGAGATAGTACGTTTTTACACTCACAACGTCAAATAATTTAGACCTAAAATTCGGAATATTCCGTAGATTCGTTTATTTTTTATTTTATAGATTTTATCCAAACAAATCGATACGTCATTGATTTTGTATTGAAATAAAAAAGATCTATATTAGACAGGGACGTAAGACAGGGCATATGTTCATCTGTTTGCTTTTCTATATGGTACAGAATAGATAGGAAAAATGTACCATCAACCTTTTTTGAATTGTGGATATATTCTTAACATACTAAAACGGCTTCCATTATTGGTATTAAACCAATATCTATTCATACAAGCTAAGTCTTCTAATCGATAATTAGGCCAAAGAAATAACTTTAATTTAATTAATTCGTTTTTATCTCTATCAAGATGTTTTTTTTGATCCAAAAAAGGATTCCTGCTTTTTATGTTCTTCTTGTTACAAAATACTGGATTTTTATCCACACTATTTAGATTATTTGAGTTGAAAGAAATTAGAATTCTAAATTCTCTACGACGTCTAGACGATAAAATCTTTTCAGGAACGATAAAATCATAATGTTTTTTGTCTCTCTTTCGAATTATTATTTGATATCTTGGGATAGATTCATCCAATTTTTTTTTATTGATATATCTTTGTTCTCGATATCTTTGAGGAGACTTACTCTTATGAACCAACAATATACCTACGGTTTGATACATAATAAAGTATCCGTCGTTTTTTACAGACAAACGGATGGGATCGATAAAAAATAGCCCCCTTTTTTTCAATTCTATAGGAGTCAATTTTTTTCGAATCACCATTATATCCAGATTTAATTCTTTCCTTTGAATAGACGATATAGTAGTATTTCTTGGATTTCTCAGTCCAAGTAAGTAACAATATATCTTGATATTATTGATCATTCTTTCAGTTAAATTCGGAATTAAACCATCGTCTATTATCCATTGAAAAAGCAAATAGTGTTTCCGTAAGAAAATCATTTCTGGTCTCATCTTATTCCGGATCTTATATTTTTTTTTCATTTTATCTTGGTTTTGTGCATATGATCTAAGGCCTTTTCGTCCTGCGGGTTCTTTTTCTTCTTGATTTCGATTCATTAATTCAGAATATCTTTTTTCATTCGACGGTCCAAAAAAATTCCATTTTTTCTTTTCATTGATGTTTTTCTTTTTATTTAAATTTAAAAGAAGTAATTTTCTTGGTATAATCCATGGTTTTGTTTTGTATACATTATAAAGTGGCACAAATTCTGGGAAGAACGTAAGTTTCAGATTTGTCGATATTGGGTTTAGGATTTCTTCATTCATTTCCATCCAACCAAAAAAAAATTTCTTGTCATTGATTGGATTTCTTTCTAAATCTTGATGAATCGTCAGATAAACAATATCGTTTTTATCCATTTTATCAATTTTTTGGTAATTCTTACTTCCAAGCTTAGTATTTATATTACTGTTATAATCCATTTTGGTCCAGGCCTCAATATCTATTTTTTGTCTTATAAAAAAATTTAGAATTGTCCAATCAAAATATTTTCTATCTGGATTTTTTTGCATATACATAATATCACTCTTTTCTAGATAACGATTTTCTATATAATGATTGATAGGAATCTCCTCCAGGTTTTCAAATAAATTTTGTTTATAATTGTTGTAATTCAAAGTCATTTTTTGGTTGTTTTTTAATTCTGATGGTGATCCATAAATAATATATGAGGACTTCTTAATTTCAGAATTAATAGATTTATATGATAAAAGATCATATATATAGTATTTTGGAAAATTATCTTTTTGGTTTGGTAATGTATATACTTTAAAATCCTTTTGTTTTTTGTGATAAAGTAATCGGTCTTTTTCATACGAATTCCATTTTGTTAAATCTTTATTTGGGGTCATACCACCTTCATTTATTGTAGTTCGCCTTTTTTTTGGTATTAATCCAGACCATCTAATCTGAGATAAATTGTGTTGGTAATGACCTCTTAACCAGCTTTTCCATTGATTCGTTTCAGAACTTGAAAGTTTCGTATGTCTTAATTCGGAATTAAATATTCCTTGTGTTACAAAATAATTTTTTATTGCAGTCTTAAGAAAAAAGGGAGTTCCATGATACTCAAAAATAGATCTTAACTTATACAAATTAATAACTTGGGTTTGTGATAATTTGTAAAATACATATGCTTGTGATAAGCAGGATAAGTCAAAAAAAAGACGTGAATTTCTCTTACTATTTTTAATATCGTAAAGTGCACTTTTTCTAGTCGAAATAAAGTTAATTTCTTTTTTTTTTATTTCTTGGTTTGTTTTATTATTGTAAATGTATTTATCAAAACAAAAATTTCTTGATTCAAGAAGGAGTTGTGTAGGAATTCTGGCAATATGAATGATACATAGAAATATATCGATGTATATTCTTTTAATGAAAATTTTTATAAACAAATCTAATTTATAAATTAATCGAGTGCTTCTTCTTTTTATTTTTAAGATTTTAAAAAAGTTTTTTGGTGATTTTTCTTTTACATTAAAACTTGTTTTGTTAGGACTACTTCTTTTCTTGGCGTTACCGTTTTTTTCTTTCATAAGACTCTTTGTTTTCTTTCTGATTGTGCTTGTTCTATCAGTCAGATTTTTAATTTTTTTTTCTCTCAGCGAATAATTTGTATTATCTGTAGGTTTAATTTTTCTAAACGAGTCGTGAATTATCTGATTCCTAATTATAGAATCTTTTTTTTTGTTTGTTTCGCCGGATTCATATACCTTTCTCAATATAAATAATTGAGTTGGATGTACTTTTAAGAGTTCTTTTTTTATTCTTTTTATAAACATAAATAAAACTTTTTTGTTTTTGATAACCACCCCTTTTTGTTCTTTTGAATCTTGTAGAAAATATTTTGTTCTTTCTTTTAAAACTCTTAGAACTTGAAAATTATTGTTTTTCGTTTTTCGAATTTTTTTTTTTAGTTCTTTAAAAATAGGCTTAAAAAAGGAATGTTTTGGAGGGACAGAACCAAAGGGAAGGGTACTTTGCGTTCCCCAAGCCGTTAAAAAAGAAAAATTTTGTTGTTCTTTTTTTAGATCTTTATAAGAAGAAAAAGAGGGCTTCAATTTGGATCTGTGCCAAGGTTTCAAATAGAAAGGAAATACTATTTTTATCTGAATACCATCTTTAAACCAATTTATGGGAAGTTCGAGTTCTGATACTTGAACACCATTATAGGTACATATAATATGCTTTTCTCTATTCCACTCATCGAAGTCCTCAGCCCACTCGGGGGGTTGAGATAATAAAATACGCCCAACATTTTTAACTATTATCAATGAAGGTAATAAAATATATTTTCTAAAAATAGATTGAATTTTTAAAAGTAAACTTCTTGTTGCTTGTGGATATGGAACGAAATCCCAGGCTTCCGCGATTTTTATCCACGTTTTTTCCTTTATTTTGTTCTCTTGTTCTTCCTTTTGCCCTTTTTTTTGTTCCTCTGTATAATCTTTAAATTCTGATCCTTTACCCATCCAATTTATAAAAATAAATTTCATCTGTTCAGGGATATTAAAAGGAAAAAGGGGATATTTTTTTATTCTGTCCAAAAAAAGAGGGGAATGCGCATTTGCTT